AAAATGATACATGATTGATTACAAATATCTATGATCCATATTGTCTATAAAGGACCTGAAATGCCTTGCTTACGTATCATTGGAAAGTGCATTAACATGAATACGGCAGTAAGAAGAGGTAATACAAAAGTATGTAAACTATAAAAACGAGTCAAGGTAGATTGTCCCACACTAGCGCTTCCGCGCAATAACTCTACCACCGACGATCCTATTACAGGAATAGCGTCGGGTACACCTGTTACAATTTTTACTGCCCAATAACCTATTTGGTCCCACGGTAAGGAATAACCAGTTACACCAAAGGATGCAGTCAATACACCCAAAACTACACCCGTAACCCAAGTTAATTCACGAGGTTTTTTAAAACCACCTGTGAGATACACGCGAAATACGTGCAAGATCATCATTAAGACCATCATACTTGCCGACCATCGATGAACTGATCGGATTAACCAACCAAAGTTAGCCTCAGTCATTATATATTGAACAGAGGCAAAAGCCTCTGTAACGGTCGGACGATAATAAAAAGTCATAGCAAACCCCGTCGCTACTTGGACTAAAAAACAAGTAAGTGTAATTCCTCCTAAACAATAAAAAATATTGACATGAGGAGGAACGTATTTACTAGTTATATCATCGGCAATCGCCTGAATCTCAAGACGTTCTTCGAACCAATCATAGACTTTATTGAGATAGGTAAACCAAGGGACCCCCCTGAGAACCGTATATGAGAATTTCATCTCGTACGGCTCAAACAAAAATACTAAAATACTGGTTATTTTGAAAACGGATATGTGTAAGTTTTTAACTTCTTAACTTAATCCTAATATTCCAATATTCTTTGAAGGAAGATAAGAAAAAAATAGAAATCCGAAATTCTTTTTAGTTATAATGCCAAAATCTCAAGTCGGCTCACTCGTCTTTTCTCTTGATTCTTCTAGGCCTCTTGAATATTCTATTATTTACTTCATTTTTTTGTGTATGTAATGCGATTTTTATTTTACTGTTGTTTTTTGATTATTATTGATAGGAATTTTCTTGTTAAGACCCTATGAATCAATTCAAAAACCTCAGATTCATACCAGAACCACGATGATTTTCAAAAAAACCTTTAATCGAAGTCCAAAAATTCCCTGAGTAAGAACTGCTGGATCATCACTTATTCAATGAGAGTGAATAGATAGAATGAAAAAAATTCAAAGAAACTTTTGCCCTTTGATCAAAATAAATATAAGCGGGGGCAGTTTAAAAGAATAAAAATCGTTCATTTTATTCTTCTAACTCTTTAAATTTTTTTTTAGTCCGGTTGCGAGGTTTAAATAGAAATATTAAGTATGAATCATAGTTCTAATATTTCAGAATCTATTTTCTATATTCCGTGTTCCAGATACTAGAATAAATATCTGACGGGGTAAAGCAATCTCTATCAAGATGACGGATCCTTTTTATGTTCTGTATTATCAATAGGATCCATTATAACAAGTCACACACTCATATTCCGGAAATACAGAAACAAAGAAGTTTCACGGTCGAACTACCAAATCAAAGACTTAAATGCAAAACTTTACTTTACCTTCTCTTCAAAAAAACTAATTAGTTGGTTCTTGTGAATCTAATTCTTAGCAATTTGGTCCAGTAAAATGGACGAATTATAAATCTCTAAAATAATAGAGAGAAATACCGCAAATAGAGCCATTGCAACACCCATAAAAGGAGTAGTTCCCCATCCAGGAGCTACTTTACCATATTCTGAATTCAATGGTTTCAATAAATCCCCTACAACAGTTCGTCTTGGACCAGATCTAGAACTACCCTCAACGGTTTGTGTAGCCATAAATCCTACTTTTTATTCATTGAGATCTGTTGACTTTGTATACCATTCCGCTGTAAATAAAGGATCTTACCCTATAGATCTAGATCCATTTTGGTCTTGATATTATATAATAATGGAAACAGCAACCCTAATTGCCATCTCTATATCTGGTTTAATTGTAAGTTTTACCGGGTATGCCTTATATACTGCTTTTGGGCAACCCTCTCAACAACTACGAGATCCATTCGAAGAACATGGGGACTAGTTGAAGTAATGAGCCCCCAATATTACGATATTGGAGGCTCATTGCTTCAATTGATATAATGACAAATCATTTAACCTTTTTAGTTGGAACTATAGGGGGTTCTCGAAAAAAGATAGCGAAAAAAATGATTCCTAAAGTCGAGACTAAGAGGAATGTATAAACCAATGCTTCCATAGATTTGATCGTGGTTTACAATTATAGCTTTCATACCTGTTTTGGGAGGATTATCTTCTGGATAAAGAAAAAGAAAGAACAAGAGTAAAACAAACTGCAATGATTCAAATAAAGATTTATTAAGTTCCCTATATCAATATCATAACAAAAAAAGTCGAATCGAAAAGGAACAAACGAATGTTCTTTCTATCAGACTGCCTGTTTTTTTGTGCTTGGATCTCCAAGTTTTTGGAATGCTCCAAATTCTACTTGAGCATCCAAATCTGGATCGATACCAGCAAAAACATCTCTGAACAAGGTTCTAGCACCATGCCAAATGTGCCCGAAAAAGAAGAGCAGAGCAAACGAAGCATGTCCAAAAGTAAACCAACCCCTTGGACTGCTACGAAAAACACCATCTGATTTTAAAGTAGCACGATCTAATTCAAAAATTTCACCCAATTGAGCACGTCTAGCATATTTTTTAACAGTAGCAGGATCACTATAACTGATTCCATTGAGTTCGCCACCATAGAATTCAACAGTTACACCTACTTGTTCGACACTATACTTCGATTCTGCCCTTCGAAAAGGAACATCAGCTCTAACAATTCCGTCTCCATCTACCAAAACAACCGGAAATGTTTCAAAAAAAGTAGGCATACGACGTACAAAAAGTTCACGCCCCTCTTTGTCTCTAAAGATAGGATGTCCTAACCAACCGACGGCTATTCCATCGCCATTGTCCATTGAGCCTGCTCTAAACAACCCCCCTTTTGCCGGATTATTCCCGATGTAATCATAAAAAGCTAATTTTTCAGGAATTTTAGACCAAGCTTCTGATAAACTTTGATTTTCGGCTAGCCCAGCACCAACTCTTCGATATATTTCTTGCTGGAAGTATCCCTGATCCCATTGATAACGAGTGGGACCAAATAATTCAATCGGGGTAGTTGCTGAACCATACCACATAGTTCCAGCAACAACAAAAGCTGCAAAAAATACAGCAGCGATACTACTGGAAAGGACGGTTTCAATATTTCCCATACGCAATCCTTTGTATAGACGTTGAGGTGGACGCACACTAAGATGGAAAAGACCCGCTAATATGCCTAATGTACCTGCTGCAATATGGTGAGAGGCTATTCCCCCCGGAACAAAAGGATCAAAACCTTCCACACCCCATGCGGGATTGACGGATTGTACCCTTCCTGTTAGTCCATAAGGATCGGACACCCATATTCCAGGACCAAACAATCCTGTTACATGAAATGCGCCAAAACCAAAACAAGCCACCCCTGCAAGAAATAAATGAATTCCAAAGATTTTTGGCAAATCCAACGAAGGTTTTCCAGTACGTTCATCACAAAAGATTTCTAGATCCCAATAGACCCAATGCCAGATAGCCGCCAAAAAGCACAAGCCCGAAAACACAATATGTGCCGCGGCCACACCTTCGTAACTCCAAATACCTGGATTCGTTATAGTCCCTCCTGTGATATTCCAACCACCCCAGGAATTGGTTATTCCTAAACGAGTCATGAAGGGTATAACGAACATACCCTGTCTCCACATTGGGTCAAGAACAGGGTCAGAGGGATCAAAAACTGCTAATTCATATAGAGCCATCGAACCGGCCCAACCAGCAACTAGAGCTGTATGCATTATATGGACAGAAAGTAAACGGCCGGGATCATTTAATACAACGGTATGAACACGATACCAAGGCAAACCCATGAAAATACCTCTTATATCAACAAAAAATAGACACTATGTAACTTTATTGCACTGTAAAAAACTATACTATGGACCCTTCCCTTTCAGTAAATTATCTTGCATAATCTCGCATAAAGAATTCATATTTGTTCTAGTTTTTTAGTAATAATGGAACATGGAACAATTATATTCATTCGTAGGAACAAAAAGAAGCAGATCTATTCTATACCCGATAAGTAACAATACGCAATGGTAGTGGGGGATGACTTTATTTTATATGAGTGTTTCTATTCTATATGGGTGTTTCTATCAGTGAATGCAGACATATTCAAGAACGACCTATTCGTGAAAACTTTGCTTTATTCATTCCAATTTCCTCTTCATGTCTGGTTACCGGATGCTATGGAAGGGCCTACCCCTGTTTCGGCTCTTATAAATGCCGCTACTAATGATTTTTAGCAAACAAAATAAATTCATTCTGTTTCACGTTCTCACACCAAAGCAAAGTAAGATAGAGAACTGCATCCTTTTCCATTTTATGCCAGTTGGTGTTCCAAAGGTACCATTTGTAGTTCCTGGAGATGAGGATGCATCTTGGATTGACTTATATAATCGCCTTTTTCAAGAAAGACTACTTTTTTTAGGTCAAGAGGTAAACAGTGAAATATCCAATCAACTTGTAGGTCTCATGATATATCTCAGTCTAGAGGACAAAACCAAAGATTTATATCTTTTTATAAATTCTCCGGGCGGAGATGTAATATCTGGAATGGCTATGTTTGATGCTATGCATTTTGTAGAAGCAGAAGTACAGACAGTATGCGTAGGATTAGCCGCTTCAATGGCATCTCTTCTTTTGGTAGGAGGAGAAATTACCAAACGTCTAGCATTCCCTCACGCTTGGCGCCAATGATTCTTATTTCTAGAAAAAAAAAAAGAAGACTATGCCTACACCAATATTAAGTAAAAAAAGCATGGCACTTCGAGTTCGATATGCAAAAATAATTTTTTTTTTTCAAAACCATTACATTAGATTATATATCGAAAGAGTAGTATGAAAAAGGGGTATTTACCATTTTATCTGATCTATCAGGAGCCTTTTTTAGTGTCACAATCTTTTTTTGTTTTCACACCAGAAAACTTCGAACAATATTTATTTTTTATTAACTATTTCAAAAAAGAAACTTTGGGATTGCTGAATAACAGACTAGACGAAATAAGAGAGCAACGGAATCATCATAGTCTATAAAAAATATTCTAAAACAAAAAAGAAAGGTGGTTATTGGATTATTTACTGATCTGATCTGGGTCTGGTAGACCTGGTATATTTTCAACTTCTTCGAGGGAAGATCAAAATTAATTTCATATTTCCTAGTAGAGCCGTATGCTATATAAAAAAGAAAAAAGATGTCTGCCTGTACGGCTTTACATTTTATCTTCATTAGTTTTTTCTTATTTACATCCCTTATATTTATTATCCAATTCAAGATTAGTAGAAACCCTTATCATGTTATATTCTATATTCTCAGGGTAATGATCCATCAACCTGCTAGTTCTTTTCAGGAGGGACAAACAGTAGAATGTATGCTGGAAGCGAATGAATTACTGAAAATGCGCGAAACTATTACACAGATTTATGCACAAAGAACAGGCACACCTTCATGGCGGATATCCAAAGACATGGAAAGGGATTTTTTTATGTCAGCAGAAGAAGCCCACGCCTACGGAATTGTTGATACGGTAGCGGATTCTGTTTGAATAAAAAATGAGGATAAAGGATTCCTCATAAATACACGATCTCATTTTATCTTTTTTAAATTCTGACCTACGTATACCAAAGATATTTTATAGAATCTAAATAATTCATAATTATCGGGTTAGGATTGATCTAAACCAGATCATTATATATATGACTTACCATGCCAACTATAAAACAACTTATTAGAAACACAAGACAGCCAATCCGAAATGTCACAAAATCTCCCGCTCTTCGGGGATGCCCTCAGCGCCGAGGAACATGTACTAGGGTGTATGTGCGACTCGTTTTTTTAGATAACTAAAATAGACTACAATTCTATTAATATAATAAGAATTGTGTATAAAATTTATGGTTTCGATTGGTGCAAACCGAATCACTTTAATTTGCAATTTAAGATGAAAAAGACTTTCCCATTGGTAACAAATGGTTATCCATTAAGCGGGAAAAATCCTATTTCAAATAAAGAAAAATTATGCCCTAAATTTTGCAAGAACGGACTAAGAGGGTCAACTACCCAGTTAATCTTCATACTTAAATACCGTTACTGTATAGCTAGATTTCTTTGTGAAAGACCTATTACTAGATATTTCATGGGTAGAGCCCATGAGTGTGAACTGTACAAGTTAACAATAACATTGATTAAATGAAGATTCAATGAAGGAAGGGGCTCCGGTGTATAGAGAGGACCTCACCGTTTAAAACGTAATCATAGAAACGATGGAACCCACCATTTCTTTATCCATTTCTATTTAATATTTAATTCAAAATGTTTAGAAAAAAGAAAAAAATCGTGGTTGGGAAGGTTATAGTAGCAAAAGCCATTGGAATTATTATTTTATACATTGGAAGAATTCCTTTTTGTTATTAATAGACTAGGAAGGATAAAAGAATAACTGAAAGAAAAAATCAAATAGTTATTCAACAAAGTCTCATTTATTCAATGACCAGAATTAAACGAGGATATATCGCTCGAAAACGAAGGACAAAAGTTCGTTTATTTACATCAAGCTTTCGCGGAGCTCATTCAAAACTTACTCGAACTATTTCACAACAGAAAATAAAAGCTTTGGTTTCCGCTAATCGGGATAGAGATAGGAAAAAAAGGGATTTTCGCAGTTTGTGGATCAGTCGAATAAACGCAATAATTGGCCAGAATAAACAAATATACTATATTTACAGTAAATTAATGTCTAATATGTACAAGAGCCAATTACTTCTTAATCGTAAAATAGTTGCACAAATAGCTATATTAAAGGGGAATTTTATTTTTATGATTGCCAACGATCTGATAAAAAAATAAAAATTCCCCGGAGACTCAACTCCGGGAAGGTGGTAAAATAGAAGCAATTTGTATGATAAAATAGAATTATAATTCATATGACAAAGTCATCAAAATAAATAAAAAACCGCGCTCAAAAAAAAAAAAAAAAGATTTATTCTTCTTTACCTATTCTATTTTTTCTTACAACGCAAGAACCCCAATTGGATTGTCGTAGTTTTCGAACAAAATATTAATCCACATTTTCATTGAGTTTAGATTCCAAATTGAATTCAATTGAAGAGTAACTCTATTTTTTTTTTTTTTTAAGAACAGTCGTAGTAGTTCTAGTGGTCGACTCGCTTTTTTCAAATTTTTTTTTCTCATTATTAACAAAAGGTAATGAATTTACAAAAGGTAACAAAGATAAAATACGAGCTTGTTTTATAGCAATCGTAATTAATCGTTGTTGTTTTAAGGTCAATCTATTTACGCGTCTAGATAATATTTTTCCTTGTTGACTAATAAATCGATAAAGTAAACTCATGTTTTTATAATCAATTCGATCCCCCGATTGGATCGGGGACAAACTCCTACGAAAAGATTGCTTAGATTTAAGAAAGAGTCGCTTAGATTTATCCATGGTTTTTTTATTCCTATACCGAAAATCCTATTTCTTATAAAAATTTATTTATATTCTTAATTTTTTCTATATGTTTGTTAATGTTTGTTATATATATGCTATATAATATAATTTCATTATATATAATCTAAAAAATGTTCTATTATATAAATTATATTAATTTATAATTGAATTCAAATTTAAAATATAATTTTTAGAATATATCTTCTATCTGAAAGATTATTTTTCATCTGTAAGGGTAACACACAAGCGATACTTTTCTCTATTTCTTTATCTCTGCGTGAATCATATGTTTGCAACAAAAGGGACAGAATTTTCTCAATTCCAATCGACTAGACGTATTGTGTCGATTCTTTTGAGTAATATATCTAGAAATCCCCCTTGATTCCTTATTAACACTCTTTTTATCACAATTAGTACATTCCAAAATAACAGTAATTCGGATATCTTTACCCTTGGCCATGCATGAACCTCCTTTGGTTTTTTGATTCACTTAACTCTTCGATTTTCAGATTTGAAGCGAAGAATAAAAAAGGAACGAAAAAAAGTATAAGTTGATAATTCAAAATCAAATTATCAAATATTTTGTTCCAATTAATTGTTTATAGTACAGTAAAAATTCAGTAATAAAATGATTTCGAACTATATTTCGAATCGCAGTAAAGTATTTCATTTTTCATTTAAGTTAAGTATCTTCTATGATATTATTGCCCCTGCCCAAGTATTCCAATTCCATTTGTGGTCTCACTCTATTATAAATAGCAATGGAATTGAATAAAAAATTCAATTCCATTGAAACCTGGCAAAAATTCCTAGTTTCACTGAGGCCAAATCCACCTTTCCCTTTCTTTCCAACTTCTTCTAATTCGAAAAAAAGAAGGAATAAATCACAGATATTTTATTTGATCTCTAATCTTCGTCACACCTTCCAGTCCCAATTACAATAACTAGAATGAAAAAAAGGGGAATATCAATGCATCCGGGAATAAACGATTGATTTCTATCAAGAGACCCGCTAAAACCGCGAACCATAGAGTACTTGCCACTGGTGCCACAGAGAGATATGTTTTTAGATCTCGCATTTCAAATCCTCCTTCGTTTTTTTTCTTGTAATTTGTAATACATAATTACATATAGGAATATGATCAAATAGTTATTTTATTTTATTAATAATCACTTGCATTTGTCGGGGGAAGTCCGAATTCAATTTGAATTGGATAACGATTCATGAGATATTTTTTTTTTTCATTCTATAATATTATTAATAATATTATTTAAACTATATTATTCTATAATGAATTTTCTGAAATTATGAATTTTATTATTATAATATAAAAATAATAAGAATATTGTTTATTATTCTATATTCTATTTTTCATATTTAAAAAAATTTTTGATATTTAGATTCTTTAGTTACTATTATACTCTATATCTATATATTCCCTTTAATTTAATTAAATATTTTTATTCTATAGAATATAGAAAAAGAATAATTTGTAATACATAATTACATATAGTTCGATATTATTTTATAGGATATGAGAAAGTAAAAAAAAAAAGAAAAAAAATGTGGAAAACAAGACAAAGATTCTTTAGAATGAAACTGGAAACCCATGAACATGGAAAGGGATGTAGCGCAGCTTGGTAGCGCGTTTGTTTTGGGTACAAAATGTCACAGGTTCAAATCCTGTCATCCCTATCCCATACTATTAGTTATTGTATGAGCAGTAAAAATAGATCAATTGAGACGAATTAAAATTGGACATACTAACTAAATAGCAATAGTTATCCATAGTTCACTATGGATAACTATTGCTATTTAGTTAGTATATGCATGCAAGATGTATTAGCATCACATAAAAAAAATTTTTTATGAAAAAAAAAAAAGCGCTCTTAGTTCAGTTCGGTAGAACGCGGGTCTCCAAAACCCGATGTCGTAGGTTCAAATCCTACAGAGCGTGATTACATTATTGTTATATCGAATCGAGAATGGCACGGAAATAATGGGATAACAGTCTAATCTAAAGTCTGAATTTGATCTACGTTGTTAATTTTAATCCTAAAACAACGAAATAGGAGTAGGAGGTCAATAAACAAAGGAGATGTTACTTTATCAAAGATCCAATTGATCACCACGTCGATATTGTAAATATGCAGTTACAAATAATCCAGCCAAAGTAATAGGGATTAGACCTAAGACGATTCCAAATAGAAAAACTTCAATCATTTGAATTTGTTTGAAAGGAAAAAAAGGGAGGGTAATATCTATCCTTAAATATGAATTTGTATTTACCATGAGTCTCAATCACGAAAAATTGGAAATTTACATGATAAGTAACTATGGAAGATCTAGAATATTTCAAAATTTCGAATCGAATTCATTTCAAAATTTC